ACACCTATGGGTTCTGTATTGCAAGTCAACCCTACTACACCAGTACCAATAGGCGGCATAGGGGAAGAGGCGCTACGTCTAGGAATCAGCAACACGAAAACTTTGTTATAAACTGCCCCCTTTCCTTAGCGGGATCGGGACTAAGAAGAATGGTTGGGATAACAAACATCCATCTCGTTCGTACTGTGGATACCCGTATAACCATCGAAGACTGTTGAAGTGATTAATTCCTGTAAATTAAGGGGCGTTGAGAACAAAGAAATTGTTGGAGTTTCCGGTTTTATCTAGTACCAACACGCGTGATATTAAGAAAAAAGCTTTTGCAGGAAGGTTGGCTAGAGATTTCTTGTAAAAACATTAGCCCCACTTAGTTCATAATGAGAATATTTCAATCTTTTTTGATTTCATGGATTATTCTCATAATGCACATAAAGGAGGAGCCGTATGAGATTTTCATCTCATGTACGGTTTTGAAACGGAGAATTCTTTGAATCGAATGACGACCGTAACGGATGTCAGCTCAATCTGAAGGCAATTATGCGGAAGCTTTACAGAATTATTATGAAGCTATGCGACTAGAAATTGATCCTTACGATCGAAGCTATATACTCTATAACATAGGCCTTATCCACACAAGTAACGGAGAACATACAAAAGCTTTAGAATATTATTTTCGGGCACTAGAACGAAATCCGTTCTTACCACAAGCTTTTAATAATATGGCTGTGATCTGTCATTACGTGCGACTATCTCTACTATAGAAAGAAAAAAGTAAAAGAAAAAAAAAAAGGAGGGGGGGTAAAGAGCAAATACACTAATAAATACTCGAAAAAAAAAATAGGCTTTCTACATATGCATCGTGCAAAAACGATTTTTATCAGCTGTAGCAAAGAAAGAAACTTCATAGAAGTCGAAATATGAAGAAATCGATATGCCTAGATAGTTTATTCTATGGATAAAGGATCTAATTGATAGAGGAAGCACCGTAAAGATCAATTCGCGAGGTTTTGGGCCGATGCCGATCCAATAAGAACTGCTTATTTATGTCATGATATGAGATAAAAGTAAGGAATCCACTTATGTAATAAAGTCGATCCCCTAAGGTATTGAGCAGCGGTGTAGCATCAGATCCCAAAGACAGTAAGCCTTTTCTTTCTTAGGAAGAAAGGGCTTTTTCAAAGATTCTATATCAATTTTTATATGAAACCGAGATAGATACCTTTCAGAAAATTCTAACTATAGTGGAAATGCTTCTATGTTATTCTTCTGACGGTGGGAGAAAAGATAAAATGAAAGCAAAGCTGATTATTAATTTAATCAAAAGTCAAGTTTGAAACTCATGCTCATGGAATTAACCTCTTTTGGTTAACCCCCCAAAAAAAAGAATAAAGATAAAGATCGATCTATGAGAAATCTCATTCAATTCGATATACTAGATTCAAAAACCCGGGACACCAAAAGAATTGATTGCCGAGCCGTATGAGGCGGGAAACTCTCAAGTACGGTTCTAAGGAAAGGAATTGAACCACCTATTCCGACCGGGGGGAACAGGCCGTTCGACAGGGAGATTCTGAAATTGCGGAGGCTTGGTTCAATCAAGCTGCCGAGTATTGGAAACAAGCTATTGCGCTTACTCCTGGTAATTATATTCAAGCGCAGAATTGGTTGAAGATCACGGGACGTTTCGAATAAGAAACTCTCTGTTTATTTATTTAGAATTTTATTTCTTTAGAATTTCGATATCTATTTTCGTTTGGTATAATTAAAAATTAATTGTCTGTTAGCCCTATCAGTGGAATATAAAAGGGATCATTTATCTGGTAAGAAACAATCAAGGAATTTCATTATATCCTTTCTAAGATCGTTCTATTTCGTCTGGGATTTCATAAGGATAAACGATACAGGGATACGGTAGAAAATGTATTTTTCTCCTATTCTATTCAAATTAATAAAAGAGACCCCTCGCAGGAATGTCTCTTATCCTAGTAATTACTAATGACTGCTTGGAATAAAGTAATATGTTCTATATACGCCATTAAAGTAGCAGCTGCATTTCGGGACTTCTAATTGAGATATGAATACACTAAGGTTGTACAAAAAAAGGGTTTTTGACAAATTTTAAGCCCGTAAAGGGTTTTATAAGATTAAAAAAGATTCAAAAGGTCCGTTGAGCGCCTCCTGGATATGTCATAATAGATCCGAACACTTGCCCTGGATCGACTTCCAGACATAATTGCTCTAGTGAATAACTAAAGAAAATAAATAGATGGGAGATAGAAGTAGAAGAGAAAGAAACTAATTCTAAGCATCTCTCATAGGTTCACTAATCACTGGACTGACTGTTGGCGGGTTTCTTTGTATGTGTTGTCCGGAAAGAGGAGGACTCAATGATTATTCGTTCGCCGGAACCAGAAGTAAAAATTTTGGTAGATAGGGATCCCGTAAAAACTTCTTTCGAGGAATGGGCCAAACCGGGGCATTTCTCAAGAACCATAGCTAA